TACGGTCGTTCATTCTATTCAAAAAATCTCCGTTCCAAAACCGTACATGAGGTTTTCATCTCATACGGCTCCTCCCTTCTGTACATAGTACTAAGCGAAAAAATCTATAGAATAAAAATAGAATTAGTCCCATCTCATTATGGACCGAAAGGGGCTGGTATTTTTCCAATAAATCTCTAGCCAACCTTCCCGCAAGAGGTTTTTCTTAACACCAATGAATTCTATTAATGCTAGAGGAAAACGATAGCTCCAAGAATTTCTTTGTTCTCAACGCCTCCTTTTTAGAGGAATTAGCCACTTCAACGATCTTTGATGGTTATAGGGGTATCCAAAGTACAAACCTGATGGTTGTTTGTTATCCAAACCATTCTTCCCAGCCCTGATACCGATCAGGAAAGGGCTAATTTCTAACAAAGTTTTTCTCTTGTTGATTCCTATTTTTAGGTGTAGTGCTTTTCTCCCCTATGCTGCCTATTGGTACTAGTAGAGTAGGATTGGCCTGTAATACAGAACCTATCCTGTAGGTGTAACCTTTCGCTCAATACTCAAATATACAATTGAAGCATCTGAGGCCGCATCAATCGAGGATACACGACAGAAGGAATTGTTAGTTCACCTCACCTTCTCCAAGCGTGGGTTTCCTTTACTAATTTAGTTTTCTCTATGCGAACCCCCTCTCTTTCTCATAAGAAAGAGGTGTAGGTAGGGCTAAAAAAAACAAAAAAAAAGAGTCAAATCGCACCATCTCTATAATAAGTAAATGCCCTTTTTTCCCCTGAGGTTGTCGGAATTATTCGCAATAAAATATTGGCTACAATTGAGGAGGTCTTATCAATGAAATTTCCATTTATACGGGATCTAGACATAATTCCCAACCCATTCTATATAGAATTGTTTTCATTCCTTCACAAAATAACATAAAAACAAACACATTCGATTCTTATAAATCGATCGATCCATATATATGCTCTAAATGGATAAGAGAGGTATGGATTTTCCGCTCAGCTCAAATTGTCTCCTTTTCCTTCTGTTTGGACAAGAAGAGATATGAAATATTTGACTAAGATTGGATTTCATTCCACTTTTCTATTTCTCAACAATAACTTCTCTCATCAGCTATTTCGCGTTTTCAAAGTCATTAATTGTCTCATACCCTTTTTGGGGTTTTGATTGTATGGCGTAGCGTACCTTATGCAAATAGAATTTTAGGGTTCCTTTATTTTATTATGGAATAAGAAGAATTCTTCTATTCTCTTTTTCTTTGGTTTTTGGAAAACCCAAACTAAAACTTTTCGAGGGATCGGAATTCCTAGTAAAAAAATCCTGGATCCTTCCACTTAGATGAAAAGGCATTTTTCCAATAGAACCATGGAACCCCCGAGCGGTTGTGGTTGTACCTGTACTGCAGGAATAGGAAAACTCGCTATTCACTCAGTTTATTTTCCATAATAAGATTATGTAGGAGAGATGGCCGAGCGGTTCAAGGCGTAGCATTGGAACTGCTATGTAGACTTTTGTTTACCGAGGGTTCGAATCCCTCTCTTTCCGTTTCTCTTAATTAATCAACGTTAACGATCACAATGTATCAAATCAAATAACAGTTTATTCCAGCAATAATACCTTTATTTAATAGAAATTCTCTATAGTAAATTACTGTGGTGTGGTATGTAAAATACACATAGAGGAAAGAACAAAAAAGAAAAAAGGATCCTAGGGTTAATCCATTTCTGCTAGTTGAATGGGAAAATACGAATTAAGGGCCTTAGGTCGATTTAGTTCGGGGAAAGGGGAAGGGGAAGAAAATTCTATGAACCTTTCCTTTTTTCATTAAGTTCAAGTCTTACGAGAGTAATATTCTACAACTAACAACTCATTTATTTTGAGACCGACCCACTTCCTATCTAGGATTTTTTGAACTAGTCCTTTATATTGCAATGTGTCAATCGTCAAATGCTTTGGCAATTTCCCCGGGTCGGATGAAGCAATAGAATTTTGAACCAGACGTTTTGATCTTTGGTTATCCTTCGTAGTAATAATATCTCGGGGTTTGCAACGAAAACTTGGTATATCGACTATACGACCATTAACTAAAATATGTCTATGGTTAACTAATTGCCGGGCCTCAGGAATGGTTGAAGCCATACCCAATCGAAAAAGGATATTATCCAAACGCATTTCAAGTAATTGTAGTAAAACCTGACCTGTTGACCTTTTTGCTTTTCCAGCGATATGTACATATCTGAGTAATTGTCGTTCTGTCAGACCATAATGAAAACGCAATTTCTGTTTTTCTTGAAGACGAATACGATATTGCTCTTTTTTCCCAGAATGGAATTTCTTTTTCAGATTACTTCCGGATTTAGGTGTTTTTCTAGTGAGTCCTGGTAAAGCTCCCAGACGGCGTATTTTTTTAAAACGAGGTCCTCGATAACGGGACATGAAGACTCCTTTTTTATTTTATTGAAATTTCATTTTACACAATTAATTTCATTGTATTTACATTACAGAATACATCGAAATTCAAACTGAATTAAACTAAAGGATAAACAGAGTAAAATCTACTAAAGTACCACAAAAAATGGAATTTCATCAACATCTGGATTTTTTGTATATATATTATTTATTTTATTGTTTTGTATCTAGCAAAATTGTAAGATAGAACCACAGAATAGATCCTGGATTCCCCATTTAATTCGGAGAAAAAGAGAGATTCTTGTTCATGGAACATCGATATAGAAAAAAGCCGACTATCGGATTTGAACCGATGACCCTCGCATTACAAATGCGATGCTCTAACCTCTGAGCTAAGTGGGCTTACATAACAGAAATAGTGTAACAAATAGAAATATGTATAGTATAGGAAATCTGTAAAATGTCAGATCTTAATTATTAATCTTAGCTATTAACTAGTAATCTTAGCTATTAACTAGAGGATATCCTTAAATAGGATTATAGAATTTATTGAACTTTCTTTTTATTTCTCTAATTCGCAAATTGATTTTTCTAATAGAATAAAATCTATTCCAATTTCTATATTGAATTTGATTTCAGATATTTTCAATTTGATATGGCTCGGACAAGTAATCTAATACATAGAAAAGAATAATATATATGAAAGATATAATAAAGAGAAAATGCGAATTTCTTGGCATTTTCATTCGATCATTATAGACATTTTTTGAGATATTTTGTTTTTTTTTTTTTTTGTTATTTCTTAATAATTTAATGATTAATATTTCACTAAGGAGAACATAGAATCATAGCAAATGAAATTGCTAATTCTGATTAGAAAAAAAAAAAAGAATGAATATCAAGCGTTATAGTATGATTTTGAATACTCTAAAAAAGAAAGGTGGGGGGAGAGAAAAACTTTTGGATATATTGATTCGGATTGAATTGCAAATACATCAACGATAGAATCAATTCAATTCTGAATTGCAACGAGCAGGGTCTCTCAAATAGAGACGAACTGCTAGACTACGTCGAGTAATGAATTCAACGATTCCAAAAAAAAACTAAGAGATGGATGAAATTACACAAGGAATCTAGGTCTCAATCAAAGAAAAGGAAAATGGGGATATGGCGAAATCGGTAGACGCTACGGACTTGATTGTATTGAGCCTTGGTATGGAAACCTGCTAAGTGGTAACTTCCAAATTCAGAGAAACCCTGGAATTAAAAAAGGGCAATCCTGAGCCAAATCCGTGTTTTGAGAAAACAAGTGGTTCTCGAACTAGAATCCAAAGGAAAAGGATAGGTGCAGAGACTCAATGGAAGCTGTTCTAACGAATCGAGTTGATTACGTTGTGTTGGTAGTGGAACTCCCTCTAAATTAGAGAAAGTAAGGGGTTTATACATCTAATACACACGTATAGATACTGACATAGCAAACGATTAATCACAGAACCCATATCATAATATAGGTTCTTTATTCTTTTTTAGAATGAAATTAGGAATGATTAGGAAATAGAAAATTCCTAATTTTTTTAGAATTATTGTGAATCCATTCCAATCGAATATTGAATAATCAAATCCTTCAATTCATAGTTTTCGAGATCTTTTAAAAAGTGGATTAATCGGACGAGGATAAAGAGAGAGTCCCATTCTACATGTCAATACTGACAACAATGAAATTTCTAGTAAAAGGAAAATCCGTCGACTTTATAAGTCGTGAGGGTTCAAGTCCCTCTATCCCCAAACCCTCTTTTATTCCCTAACTCTAACTATAGTATTTATCCTCTTTTTTTTTCTTTTTATCAATCGATTTAAGATTCATTAACTTTCTCATTCTACTCTTTCACAAAGGAGTGCGAAGAGAACTCAAAGGATCTTATGCTATTCATTGAATAGATTTCTTTTTGATTTTTATTCTATTTTGATTTTTATTCTATTTTTATTCTATTTTTATTCTATATAGTATCGGCAAGGAACTTCGATTATTAACTCTATTTTGAAGTATTATTAAGTAAGCCAGTCATAATGCATAGGACTACCCCCCCTATTTCCAAATTTGGAATTTGGAATACTTTATTGATTTTTTAGTCCCTTTAATTGACATAGATACAAATACTCTACTAGGATGATGCACAAGAAAAGGTCAGGATAGCTCAGTTGGTAGAGCAGAGGACTGAAAATCCTCGTGTCACCAGTTCAAATCTGGTTCCTGGCACAGAAAAAAAAAAGGATCTACCGAATAGGTATTGATACAAATACCTCGAGATAGGTTGGGATACATATTCGTTAATAATATAGATAGAGTATGATTTATATAGATAGAGTATGATTTATTCATCTAAGTAGATAAATCTCTAAATGGAGGCATTTCTTTTGAGAAAAGGGTAAAAATCTCTGGTTCTTTTCTTTATGGTACAGAAGGAGATGAGATTAGGTTCCCTTTTCCTCATTTTTGCATTTCTTAATTTAGTATTCTGCTATTCCGACGAATATTTATTTATTCTTGCTTATCTTATCTTATTTTCCTAGTTGTTCTAAGTAATGTA